ATTGGTTCTATACCCGATTCATAACTAGAAAGTTTCTCCGGTCCTTCGCTAGTCGGGGCTAAAACTCCGGAAATAAAAAAAGCCAAAATAGGAATAAGACTTGATATTATTAGAAATGCCCAGAAAATGTCATATTCGTAAAGCAGAAACATAGATGCACTCCTATGAATATGGAAAAAATATATACCGTATTCTTCGAATCGATCTGGAATTTGAATTAATCTATAACTGTTTAGTCAAAATACCAATGAATTTTGATTGAACCCCCCAGTTTTTTGCTGTGGGTCATTCTTGTTTCAAGATTCATCGAGTGGAATCCTTTTTTCACTTACTTCAATTCAATTTCGATATGTTATAGATATATTATGCTCTTATTACAAACTTATCGTTTTTATCTTGTCTCAGATTTTCTCTAAAAAAAAGAGAAAAAAGAATTACATTTTTTTTTAGTTATAATTTATATAGAATTTTTATTAAGAATATTAAGAATTATATATGTATGTTATATATTTTATGATGATCATATAATAAAACCGAAAGGTATTGGGTTATTCTTTTCATTAAGATCTAATCCAGTTAGAGGATTGTTGTTTCTATTGATTAGATACGGAAACAGAATACATCGCCCTATTCTATTTTTTATCCTTGTTCTAGACTTAATGGATTTGATTCAATGCATTGAATTGAGAGAAACCCTTACATATTACAACCCTAGGGTTCTATCCCCACCCAATTTACGGATTTTGAGTCTGTACTACCTCGACCTGCAACCCATCTCCCCAAAAAAGAAGCGGGTTATGAAATTAGAGCTCGAAGTCTTAAAAGAAAAATCTAAAATATCGATCTTTAGTACTTGAAATGGGTCCGAAAGGGCGGGAAATACTTATGAAAAAGAGTTTTAAAGTAAGACCAACCAACTTTCAGCCTTCATGTAAAAAAAGATTTATTTTGAACGAAACCTACACAACGAAGTATATCACAACGGGAGAGCCAGCCGAATCCTAAATAATTTCGAGAATAAACTTCTAATCGAATCGCGCATTATCAAATGATTTGACAGACGAAATCCCCAAACAACTCATGGAAATAGAAAGGGCTGCAAACACTAATAGAGTTAGGAACCATTCATTATCTCTGAAACAACGAATTGGGTTCTGCTCCCGAAAAAACGATGAGTTGGGGGCTTCTTAACTCGTCCAAGTGCAAACATACCCCCACTCCAATCTTCTTGCATAAAGTCAGCATCGGTAGAATTGGGGTATATTAAGATCTATAAAAAGATATTTTGTACAAAAAGAAAAGGAATATCACAAACTCTTTGATCCTGGATAGGAAAACAATAAAATTATTGTGTAATTCACCCACAAAAAAGAAAAGACGGATTTTTTAATCCGAGATAAAAAAAAAGACCGATCGGGCCCATCGAAATGAATTTTTCCATTTCATGCTCCCCCACGGGGATCGCTTGGAGCATGTGATAATTATTCTATTTCGATGGACCAAACGACTGTCCGACTACAACCAACAAACAAGAATGAGGAAATGAAAACTATACCAATTTTTAGGGCTATACGGACTCGAACCGTAGACCTTCTCGGTAAAACAGATCAAACTTATTATTATCAAAATGATTCGAACTGTTCCAAAGACCCAACATGCATTTTTTTGCATTGGGCTCTTTCATCAACTGATATAAATATCAGATAGTCCGCCATACTTTTTCTTAACAGAAAGATAACGAGATGGCTCCACGTGCTCTGATTCATTATTTAGATTATGATCCAGGAGCAATACCAAAGTGTTTCAAAGAAGAGTTACCTTGACGTAGGTCTGCCTTTGGCCTAGATCAACCTAAGTTAAATGGAGTCTCTATCGCTCTGCTCAAAGAGTCAAATATGAAACTTCATACACCTTAAAGTTCATAGTACGAAAAGATATTTTTTGAGGTCCTTATACTCATTATGCCTAGCATTGAATGGGCTGTGTATTCACCTTATCAATTATCGAATCAATGATGGGTTCTATTTGGAGCCTAAATTGGCACCCAAAGCGGACCAAATATTTGTCAGGCTATTGTTCCCTCGAATATATAGAGTAAGACATTGATTTATCAATAAGATCAATTTTGTTGATTGCATGATGGACTCCCCTGAAAAACATTGGCGCGCGTGTAAACGAGTTGCTCTACCAACTGAGCTATAGCCCTTGTGATAGATAGTTTATCATGGAAATAATTTCTTGTCAAGATGAATCTTCTATGATCCAACATGATAGCTTCTGATCGGTTTCCTGCCAAGAATTGGTATTGCTTAGAAATAAGATTGCATCTATAATTTATCGATATGACAAGCCCCTTTCTTTCTCTTTGTGATGATAAATGACCTACTTAACCCAGTGGTTAGAGTATTGCTTTCATACGGCGGGAGTCATTGGTTCAAATCCAATAGTAGGTAAAACTTATTAGATACCGGAGTAATTGGTATCTAATAAGTTTTTCTACCCACCCTCCTTTTTTTAGTTGCATCAGAAATGCTATTACAGTTGATTTGACTCAATCCGCAGAACCAAAATATGGTGTATAAACAGAACTTACTTTTTATTGGGCAATTAGTTATGAAATTACATTGATAGCCTCGACTCGCGTCCTAGCTCGTCTGACGGCTAAATTTGCTTCAATAGTTTGTCTCTTCCCCTCAGCCCGACTCAAGTTAGCTTCAGCTGTTTCAAGAGCTTGCTGAGCTTCTTGTGGATCAATGTCACTACCCTTCTCCGCATCATTTACTAAAATAGTAATATAATTATTGCCTACTCTAGCAAAACCACCCATCAGAGCTATTTTTAACCATTGGTCATTAAGACGTAGTCTCAAAATACCGATATCTACAGCTGTGGCAATAGGGGCGTGGTTTGGTAATACACCGATTTGGCCACTATTAGTAGATAAAATAATTTCTTTCACTTCTGAATCCCAAACAACTTGATTCGGGGTTAGTACACAAAGATTTAAGGTCATTTCTTCAATTTGCTCTCCACTTCTAAGTTCACAGCCTTCGCGGTAGCTTCATCGATGTTACCTACCAAATAAAAGGCCTGCTCAGGAAGAGGATCTAATTCTCCGGAAAGGATCAGTTGAAACCCCCTAATTGTTTCTGCTAGACCAACATATTTCCCTGGAGAGCCCGTAAATACTTCTGCTACGAAGAAAGGTTGTGATAAGAAACGCTCAATTTTTCGTGCTCTTGCTACGGTTAAACGATCCTCTTCAGATAATTCGTCTAACCCAAGGATAGCTATAATATCCTGAAGTTCTTTGTAACGTTGTGAAGTTTGCTTAACTCTTTGCGCAATTTCATAATGTTCTTCACCAACGATGCGAGGTTGGAGCATAGTTGACGTACTATCAAGAGGATCTACTGCTGGATAGATACCTTTTGAAGCTAGTCCTCTTGATAGTACTGTAGTAGCATCTAAATGTGCAAATGTCGTAGCAGGGGCAGGGTCGGTCAAATCGTCCGCAGGTACATAAACTGCTTGAATAGAAGTTATAGACCCCTCTTTGGTAGAAGTAATTCTTTCTTGCAAAGTACCCATTTCTGTACTAAGGGTAGGTTGATAACCCACAGCAGAAGGCATTCTGCCTAATAAGGCGGATACTTCGGATCCTGCTTGGACAAATCGGAAAATATTGTCGATAAATAGAAGGACATCTTGTTCATTAACATCCCGGAAATATTCTGCCATGGTTAGGGCAGTCAAACCAACTCTCATCCGAGCTCCCGGAGGTTCATTCATCTGACCATAGACTAGAGCTACTTTTGATTCTGCAAGATTTTGCTCATTAATAACTCCAGACTCTTTCATTTCCATGTAAAGATCATTCCCCTCACGAGTACGCTCGCCCACTCCGCCAAAGACAGATACGCCTCCATGAGCTTTGGCAATGTTGTTGATCAATTCCATGATAAGGACTGTTTTACCCACTCCAGCCCCCCCGAATAGTCCTATTTTCCCCCCACGTCGATAAGGAGCTAAAAGATCAACTACTTTGATCCCTGTTTCAAAAATAGATAATTTTGTATCTAATTGTATAAAAGCAGGCGCAGATCTATGAATAGGAGATGTTGTGCGAGTATCGACAGGACCTAAATTATCAACAGGCTCTCCAAGAACGTTGAAAATTCGTCCGAGAGTCGCCCCACCGACTGGAACACTTAAAGCAGCTCCCGTGTCAATAACCTCCATTCCTCTCATCAGACCATCTGTAGCACTCATAGCTACAGCTCTCACTCGATTATTTCCTAATAATTGCTGTACCTCACAAGTGACATTAATTAGCCCGCCGGCAGTATCTCGGCCCTTAACTACCAAAGCGTTGTAAATATTAGGCATCTTTCCGGGGGGAAATGATACATCTAGCACCGGACCAATGATTTGAGCGACACGCCCCAGGTTTTTTTCTTCAAGTGTGGAAACCCCGAGACCCGAAGGGGTAGGATTTGTTTTCATAATAATAAAAAGTGAAATATGTAGAAATTCTTTGCATTTTGTAAACCGAAGAAAAAGTGTCCGATAGCAAGCAGGTTGATCGGTTAATTCAATAATTAATAGGAGTAAGTACTTGATTTCGTTGGTACCATTCAAGCGACTCCAATTCTATTGTTTACTCGTTCAATGAGTGAATTTTCAAGTTTCACCAACCTAAAAAATAAGGTAGATGGATAAAAACCACGAGGGAACGTTTCAGTTCTCTATCATTATAGACAATCCCATCCATATTTTCTATGGAATTCGAACCTGAACTCTATTTATAATTCATTTTTTTTTTTCGCATCGGCCATTGTTTCTTATTTCAGCATATATTTTTCCGCCTCTTCTCTACCTTTTCAGGGACGAATTCCGGATAGTTTTACATCTAGGATTTACATATACAACATATAGCACTGTCAAGAGTGAATTTCCTTTTTTTTGAGATATTTCGATTCAAAAAAGTACGGGATTAT